AAACGAGAAAGGCAAGGCAAATCGCCAAGCTAGAATCGCCCTTTTAGCCACAAGGCAATGGGGCACCATAGTTGCAGTCCCCCCTCTACGAAATAAATGATAGAAAATGCTTCACAAAGATATAGGGGCAGACGGAATCGACCACCTTATGAATACATCGAAGACTTCGAAAACTAAAGCAGGCCCCTTCTTCGATTATTCGACCTGCTCCTCGATAATATTTTTCCAACGTCGCAGTAAGACTTAAATGTCCTTACAACATTTCCCGCAACTTCTTCCGTCATTGTTTACATTGTTTACTCCGAAAACTACATAAATTTGAAGTAGTGGATAGACGAGTCTGGGCCTGCACAAGGGAGTGCCCTACAACAAAAGGAATAAGAGGCAATCAGTCGCCAGCTCATTTTCCTTGATTCGTCTTCCTTTATCGGAGTGAGTTGAAAGGGAGATTACGTTTTAATAAGTGAGCTGACACCTCTTCCTTCAACGACGTCGTACGCGGATGGTAGTTGGAATCCGTTACAATGCTTTCCCCTTTGAAAGCCATGACCTCATGGCTGGAATCTTGGAAACCTGCGCATGATATCCTCCGAATCTTCCCATGTAGCTTCAACTTCTGGTAAATGCGACCATTGTACAAGCATCTGCCCCACTGGAGCATTGTTTCGTTTCACAATCCTTCGCTCCAGTACCTTTACTGGAACAAGTAGCATCTCTCCAGACTCAGTAAATGCAGGCAAATCTGCGACTACTCTATCATGAGTACCTACATCTTTCTTCAGCAAGGAAAGATGAAAAACAGGATGGATCTTAGCTGTTGGAGGTAACAGCAACTCATACGCCACTTCTCCTACTTTCTTGATCACCATAAAAGGTCCACAAAACTTGGAAAGGGGACATTTTAATAGCAGAATGATCATTGGTGTTGTACCACCATTCTGCTAAAGACAACCAGGAACTCCACTGTTTTGGAAATTGACTAGACATGCATCTCAAATATGTCTCCAAGCATTGATTGACTCTCTCAGACTGCCCATCAGTCTGGGGATGATATGCAGTGCTAAGCTGTTGTTGCACCCCTAGAGCTTGGCTTGGAACAATTCCCTCCAAAAAGTGCTGGTAAAGATCCTATCCCTATCAGACACAATGAAAGTTGGCAGTCCATACAACTTATATATAGTATCCAAGAAGATTTGTGTCAAAGAGGAAGCACTCATGGGATAACTCAAAGCAATGAAATGACTGTTTTTGGTGAACCTAAGGGCTGATTATTGGTTATTGGGTCTAGCTTCCTTGATTGAACTTGCATGGAATGAAAGACAGCATAGAATAAGAATCTCTTGGGCACTGACCGAAGCCCCAGACGTCGAGAAAGAGTTGGCTCCCGAAGCTGCTTTTAGGAAAGTCGGGAAAACTGGTAGTAAGGAATTAACCTAGACCGCACCCCTGGCTCACTGACCCATATACTAGTCTGGTTCACTGGTGTCTGATATCATCATCTCTATTTCTTGCCGCAAAGCTTTCCTCTTGACTTCCCGTTGGAATATCATAGAGCGTCCTAGTGACTATCTATTTCTTTCTTTCATTAGAGTCTATAAGCGCTTTTTAGTCTTCCTTTGCCCCAAGGTGGGGTGCCCTTGCGTCTGCTAACCTGAATGCCTTTAGATTAGACCCTTTATTCCCTCGGGTCACTCACTGCCTTAGACTTGAGTCTGAACCTTCACTCCGGAAGTTCCTTCGTTTTCTTTCAATGGAAGCTAGATTGCCACCTTCAAGCCTAGAGAGCAAGAAGCAAAGCTAGGCCATTCCGTTAGACACATACTGTGCCTGTCCTATTGCTATTAAGAATAAGTAAGCAAGCTACCTTGAGCAACTCTTTATCGTGAGAAAATAAGTTGACTCACTCTTTCTAGGGTCCGGCAACCCTATGAAATGTGTTTTCTAAGTACTGAATGTTCTGGTGAAATATCTGAGCTTCATCCGAGAAAGGGGTATTCTTCCTCAGAGAGCAATGAATCGTCTTGTGCCTGCCATGCCTGCTTCTTTCGTTTTCCCCAGAAGGTGTGCCCTTCCGGTCGGTCGGGAAGATGCAGATAAAAAAAAGACATTTCCTTGCCTTCTGTCTGCGGCTCTTGTACCTTTCTCAAAGAGCCGCCAGAGGTCATCATACCAAGAAAGAGAGGCAAACCGGTTATCCATTTTCGATACGAAGAGAGACCCCCTCCCACCCAGGAAAGGCTCGAACGACCTTTGCCGAGAGATAGGGAAAAGCATATCGGACGATTTAGGCGAGACCCTTCTGACTTAGAGAGTCTGGTTCCGATCTTTTAAGCTGAACTTATCTTCTATTAATCAATCGCTCTTCACTTTTCTTCTGCGAATGCTATTTGCCATCCAAGCCTTTCTAAACCCCGGTTTTCTTAGACATCTCCTAAGTTAGCTTCAGTCTTTATGGGCCATTCCATTTCTTTTTATTCATCGATTTATTATTCTTAGCCGTTCAGATTTCCTCTAATTTCCATTTTGGGATTCGCTACCAGTTCATTGACTGGGAAAAAGCGTTGCGGAGAATTTATGGAGGAAATCGGGTTTTAAATTCCCAGAAGATATTTATCAACGCCACAGGTTGGGGATTCGTAAACCATCTCAAAAAGACTGCTAAACCGTGGATTATGGGGGGGGGATTTGAACTTTAGCCGTTGTTATTAAAATTCAAGGCCTTACTCCTTTCATTTTTGATCCCTCTTTCTGTTCAAATTCCACCGGCATACTGAAATCGATTGTACAAAGGGGCTTCTATTTTGCTGAAAGAAGGACTTCGTTGACATGGTTACATTTCGCGTACTTGCCCATAAACCAAGTATGGGGTGACCCACTTCTACTTACGCTGATTCCAAAGCAGCTCTCTTTTAGCGATTCTGACGTGCTATAATCTAAATTGCCCTTAACGCGCAAATGAAAGCCCAGCCCTCAAAAGACTCAGTAACGGATATTGAAATAGATACATTTCTATTAGAAGAAAGAAGCCTTTTTAGAACATAAAAGTTTTGTTTGCATTGGGAGCCCCTATCATATTTCAATAACTGCAGTTAGTTGTAACAAGGTCTCCCGAAATGATTTCAAGAGGCACGTACCCAGCCGTGGATTCGAACCCAACTCTTCCAGGGCTTCTTCATCTTATAAGATGACGGCAACATCCTAGATAAGATCTACGATTCCGATAACGTAAGCGCTAGGTCATCAACGACAATTGTGGTATAGTCGCGGTTGTCGCTTCGCTCCCTTTTCCACCGGGCATCGAGATCAAATCCAGAGCTCAAACCTAGATTGTGCGAGATCTTTAAACGAGGAAATTCAACGATAGAACAAGAGAAAAAAGATCTCTTCAAAAAAATATTCAAACCCGAAACTGGCTGGAAGAACGGATCCTTTCTTCGTCACAAGTGTGCTTGGAATCTAAGTTTTTGAGCTCTAATGCCGGAAAGGGGCTGGCTAATGTCCGGTACTGAGCCGATAGCTTGAGACCGATCCCAGCTCAACACTGCTAATCAGAAGACGCCCTCCTCACTTGGAGCCGTAGCCGTAGTCTGGTTGGACTTCCTGACCCCTTATTGATTATTTATTCGATTTTGAATAGCTCTTTTTCTCTGCTATGGGAACCCAACGGAACTGGCACTCTGTATGTGCTGCTATGATAGTAAGCTCTTCCTGCTCTCTTATGCCGTTACGCTTACTTGAGCTAGCTCTTATCGGTAAAAAAATGATATTACCGGACGGAGAAAAGAAAACTAACTAACCTTAGATCTCGGGTCGCCTATCGGTAAAGGAAGCATAGGCCTCTAACTCGGTTCATTCCCTAAATGGTAATGGTAGGTAGGCCGGTACCCCTTCTTTGGTTCTTACAAGGTAGGCTCGTGCCCGAGTTCACTCGTGAAAGAAAGGGTCTAGCGGTAAAGTAAAGAAAATCCTCCCTTCTTCCTACAGTACTGGATCGTGATCCAATCCGATCGGGGTACAGTAGCTCTCGTACCGACCCTTGCTTTTCGCCACATTCATTCAAGCTTAGGAAAGACAAGATTGTATCGTCTCTAGGCCCCATAGACTGAAATGGAAAAATCCATCTAAGAGTCTATTCTAGCAAAACAAGGTTTTCAAGCAGCTTATTTGTCCCAACAGGGCATTCATTCGTGAAACCTGTTCTGGCATATGCCTCTTCCTTCTTGCTTGGACTAGCTTGGCGAAACACAGCCTTTAACAACCTATTCTATCGCGGAGTGAAGTCAAGAGATGAGGCTTAGTTCAACTAGACAGATCGACGGGATTACTGGCTAAAGGAATGCCCCTGCTCATACAAGGGGTACCCTGAATGGTGAATGGCCGATTCCTGCTTAACAGCTTCGGACAGCTGGAAATAAAAGGAGATTATTTCTTCTTGGGATGACGAATGAAGGAAGCTTTTTAAGCCATTTTCGCATTAAGGGGAGTGGAGCCGATGGGAGTTATCGAATGGTAATGAAGCTTGCCATTCTGTCTATTTGGCTGAAGCCGACTCTGATCCTTCCTGGCCTGGCTATATCATATCGCCTTCACTCTACGGTCTTTCTTCAATAGAATGCCCTTAGTCCTAATCTCCTAATGACCTTACTAAAACTAAACCACCAACAGGTCCTTCTTTCAAACTCGGTCAATCAGTTTGCGGGAAAGAGACAAGAACTTCTTATATAGCATTTTCATCAATAGTTGCCCTTATTCCTTCAACGGCAGCAGCAGGGGATATTGCCCAACTAGAATATAGTTGATAATATCGGAGTCGAAGCTCATATAAAGGGGGTTGTGTTATTCTTTTATTCTCTAAGCCTTTATTCCGCCAGTCTGCCCCTTAGTGAAAGCAGAACAAACACTCATATTGTTTTACCGAAGTCTGCTTTGCTCTATCTGAGTCTAGTGCCATTCCTTTCCTAAAGAGGGGATTCTTACTAAGAGCTTTTATTCCGCTTCCTTCTATAGCTGATATGCGCATGTATACCACCAGCTGAAAGCGGATATGCGATAGTCTACCTTATTAGTTGCTTATTCTAACTAGTAGCAGCGCATATGCGACAACAAAGCGGATATGCCGGGAAAGAAGGCAGAGTAGCACTAGCGGGAAGGGACATGACAGCTGAGAGGGAGAGCAAACAGCACAGCCGCATCGAGGTCAGCAGCATCAAATCAAAGGGACTCGCCCCATTCTTGAGTTCGAACCGGATCTCATGGAGTAGCAAGATGAGCTGTTAGGCACGAAAGCAAGCCCATCTATTGGATACGAGAGGAAAACCATAGCGTCATGCTTTTAACATTCAATACGCCCATCAAACAACAAAAGACAGTTGAGGTCTCAAAGTCAGATGCAAGAGCCACTATAGATTCTCCAATCAGCCCTTTTTCCAGCTGTTCATACTCGGACTCAGATCTGGCACTAGCCGTCTTGTAGTGATTAGGTTTAGGGTTTTACCCCATTGAGGATTTCGACCCTGATCTGTCTACGCCATGAATTAATGGAATTGATTCGGGTATAACAGTAGATGGCCACACCAACCCTAACCTGATCTCCTTGGGAAGCACTCGGAGTTCGAGACGGAACCCTTCTTAAGAATATTTTGATCCCCGGGGAAGGAGCGCGCAATGCAATGTATTGACTGAAGCCAGCGTAGGAAAAAGCAACTACCACTAGAGCGGTTGAAACCTTGTAGACGAGATTTTCAGATGCCAGTCAGTCCGTTCGGGCCCATGCCCCGGTCAGGGAAGACAGAAGAAAGGGGGGCTACAAGAAACTTTCCCTTACCGATCGGCTCAGGATCGATAGCCCACTAGATAGGGAACGAGTGAACCCGCTGTTCCAAGAGCAGAAGTAGGCGCGTAAGCCACTTCATCTTCATTTACAGATTACGGAACATAGAAACTCTCTAATCTAATAGGGGCATGAGAAAGGGGAAGTCCGCGTCTAAGACAGCCAGTGCTACTATATCGGATCGGGCAATCAGTTTAGCTGCTAAAACATCGGGAAATCCGACAACAACTATCGATTATCCAACAACTGGGCCAAAGGCATAACATGAGTGAAACTCAAGCACTCGAATATCAGTAGAAAGGCGTCACGCCAACGCAACTCTCAAACCATCGGCGAGAGGAGAGGGAAGACCTACTCTCATCTTTCCCAACCCAGAAGAAAGAAGATGATCCGAAAGTTGGCCGAAGGGTGACGGGAAGAGTCAGGCTGTGGAAAAGAACTTCACTTTATGAAACCCCAGAGAACAAGCTCTTCCAGACAGCCCACTGAAAAGAAGGAATTGGGGATCCCAGTATATTGAATTCCTCGTCTCAAACTCAACTTAGTCTCAGTACGCAATGGAGTTATTCTTGGGAAAAGCATCTGTAGCTGCATCGAACTCAATTGATGATTTCTAACCTTCGTCCCCGTCAACCTCTATTTCATCAACCGAAAAGGAAAAGTCAAATACAGATGAAGGAGAAGCGGCTTGGCCGACGAGAGGAGGGAGCTTTCGTTGCAACTCAAACCAAGTGAGCGGCTCGGGATAGAAAGGTTCCAAGAGCAACGTGGAAAGGTCAAGTGCGAAGCGCTAGTTCCATGCCTTCTACTTAGGAAAGCCCTCAATCTTCAAGCCCCTTTACTAGGTTGGGGCCCAGCGTTGATGAATCTTCTATCAGGTTTGATTTCGACCCTGATGAACCTGGCACCTCTCTTGCAGAAAGCCAGAAAGCAGAAGCTAAGGAAAAGGCATTGGATGGGATGACTCTATCTATGGGCCCAAATGCCACTCAATTTCAAAGGTGAGTAGCGTAGACACTTGACCGATAGGTTGCGGAGCGTGAAGCCAAAGACATTACAAGTACTAAAATGACAAGCAGAAGTAGGAGCGATAGCCACATACTATGATTATGAATAAAAGGCCCTAGCCAACCCCAGTCAAGGGTAGGCGGAAGAAGGGGTATTCTACTCAAAGACCGGTCGGAAAGGGAAAATTCTATCCTGCCTGATTGATCACCGGCGTCGAATGCAATCTTTTAAGCATAGCCTCCTCGATTACCGGCATAGAATGGATGAGCGCTTATGAGTTCCCACTATCGAATCATCTCATTTCCTATTCCGGGCATTGAAAGCTGAAATCAAAAGACATCAAGGCCTAAGTCAGACCAATGATGATCTTCTCAACAAATAGCAAGAATATCTGGTGGAGGACTCTGCACCCAGTAAGGTCGACACAGTCAGTCAGGAAGATGCTTTCCCACCCAATCGGCCGAAGCATTGGCTAATCTGTTCACCCTTTATACCGATATACCGAAGGACATCAGGAGTTGCTGCACATCGCTAACAATAGGCCTCAGACTGCGATCTGTAGACGACTTTTGACTATGAAAAGCTTTCAAGACCTGAGATGAATCTGTTTTCATACATACAAAGAGAAGATAGCTGTAGAGAAAAAGCCAGGTCAGAACCTTTCCTAAGTGTAAGTGCATGAGCCTCCGCCATGTCCACCGAAAAAAGGGCGAAGTCCTCCTTCGCTAGTTGCGCAGTTTTAAAATAATAAGTAGGGGCTATTTCCTTCCTTAGGTGCACCCTCTCAAATAGGGGTGAGTGCCTTATGAAACCACCGCAATCCATTGGGTTTTCTTCCCATTTCAAAAGAGTTTTATTTTCTCTTCGCGGGAACGTCGTTTGGAGCTAGATCCCTAGTCTCACAGGGTCCCTCAAACACTGTGGTTTAAGCCTGATAATGGAACGGCCCGCCTGGCCACTATGAATGAATATTACGTCAATAGAGTAAGTCGTTCTTTCCGTTGTGCATATAGTGCAGGGGTATTTGGGCAGAGAGGCGGATCCGCACTCATAAATCTCCTAATCAATATTTTTGGCGCTTATCGGGCTATTGATCGTAAGGAAAGGTCTCTATTCGTATTCGTTAGGTAGAGGTATGTGGGAAGGAAGTAGCCTTTCGCCCCTTTCCATAGTGAAGCTTTAGAAGGCCTTTAATTGAGGGATGTAGGCAAAGAACTTTGTTCTTTTCTCGATTGATAGAAGGACGGATTATATATAGTGTTTTGAACCTTGCTCTCCCTTCGGTATAGCTGCTTAAATGGACTCTGACTGACTACGAGCTGAACTCGGAAAAGAAAGCCTTTCCCTAGCCAACAAAGATTGATCCATTCGATGATCGCCCCTATTCGTCGCTTATTTAATAAAATAAGGCTTCCTACCAACTCCGCCAACCCCAGACGGGGATATTGATTTAGCCGCACCTGAACCCGCATATTAGTAGGGAAAGAGCCTCTACTCCGCCTATTCTCTTCCTTCCTATTCATTCGTATCTTAAGTATGTCACTTCCAGATAGCTAGATTCGATAGCAGCCTATGGCTTAATGGCATCAGTCTTAGATCTTCGATAAGGCTGATCTGTGGGCATTCATTCAAAGAAGACTTTCAGCCGAAGACCCTTTTCCTTCCTTGCTTGCATCCTTTCCTCTCTTTCTTAATGATAATGAAATAGATATCGATGTCTCGCCTGCCGAATCCTTAGCTTAGCCTGCCTTGTCGTCGAGGTAAAGGATTACTACTAACAGGGCATTTGATGCAGCATCAACTATGTCAGTTCCGTTCCTTGCTAACCTTGCTCGATCCAATAGCCCGATCCTATCCCACTCACCTTTCTCCAAGATTGAAGTTAGAACTAGGAGTCCTAAAATATTAATGAAAAGGGGCTTGGCATCTATGTGTTCGAGAGGTAGAAAACAACCTCTGTGGCGGGATTTACCAGGTAGGTATAATTCAACGGGACCACAGGACGGGCTAGGATCAAGGGTCGTAAACTCCTCTCCTTAACAGTCCTTCGTTCCTCTCCCGCTTATTGATTAGGGCGAGCTCTTGCACCCTAAAAAGTAAGCCTTAACATCTAGGCTAATAGCTCAAGGAAGAAAAAGGCCGGTGAGCTGTACGTTGACTAAGGTGCTGGTGAGACCGAGTGATCGTTGTTGATCGTCCGTACTGGTTGAATGCGGCTAGTCAACTTAGCCTGACTGATACTCGAAACCATAATCACTTAATATAAGCAATTCACCTTGTAGGACAAGGGGATGATTCCAATTTCATTGTGGTAAAGCATTCTATTAGGAGATGCAGTCTTCCCGATATATTGAATCGACTTCTTTTGTCCGGGCTCAGTTTCAAGGGACCTGCGGTAACTAGTAGGAGGCTATATACCTAACACGCGCAAGTCGAACTCGGTGGGTAGAGAATAAGGAACTTTCATGGGACGCATTTCCAGACAATTAAGCTAGGTTAGCAGTTAAACCATATTGAAAGCACTATATCTTCATTTGTAATAGAATGCATCTAGCAGGAGCAACAGAGCCTATAGCGGCTGCTGTAGTAGCCCACTCTCTACCTTTTAGCGTGAACGGATAAAGAAAGGCCATCAAAGAGCTCGGTACCAAAGAGGCACTGCTAAGAAATCGTCCACTCAAAGGATTTCCCCCGAAGAATTTCCAACATTCATTCTCGAGCGGGGAGCGAGTTCAAGACAAAAAAAAGAAAGCCAGAGCATCTCTTCCCTTTCGCCTTCGAGGGCTTACGGGTCTGTGGGCACAGTTGAACAAGGCTCGTATTCAGATACTCCACCTGAAGAAGAGATTTTAAAAGGCCAGACCTTAAATAAGTAAGAAATAAGAATAGAAAGAACCATAGCCGGAAGAACAAAGGAACTGTACATTCAGTCTTGTGTAACAAACAAAAGACAGAGATATAGTCCTATCCAAGCTTGTCAGGATCAAAGACGTTGAGATTAGATTAGCAGACTATGGATGGGTCAAGACGTAGAGTAAAGTCTCCGTCATCTCCAAAAGCGGGGTAGTTAGGTTCGAGTCTTCATCGATCGGGCGGTCGGACGCAATCTAATAGTATATAATGAGGGGTGATAAAAAAAAAGTCTCTGTCATATGGCTCCTTCCACGCAAGACGACTAGGATCAAATGGTTTAAAATAATGCAAGGAATTTTGAAGATCGAGACCGTTCTTTTTGAGCCTAAGAAAGAAGGGGCTTGACTTTCTTCGAGAGGTTTGGAACAAATCAGCGAATGTAGGATATCTTGCCCACGAGACTCTTTAGTTGTTTCAGAGTGGCCCTTATTATTATTAGTAAAGGCGCATCTTTTGCCCTCGAAATGGGTCCTTTTGTACAGAGTACAGAGCAGGCTTCTTTCTTTCCGTAATCGCGATTCTCTGCCGGCAGCCAAGATGGTCTTCCGATCTCTTCCTTCTCTATCGGAGTGGCCAGAACCCACTCAATCTCCAACTAGCTCATTTCTCGATGAGAGGACCGCTAAATCTTCTTTGCCGGCTTCTTTTCATCCCGTTCTAATTCTAAGCTGGTTTCCAACCCCAACCTTATTAAGGCGAACTATTCATGAAAGAAACTTCCTTTACTAAGCCTAAGTTTACCCGGCTTTGTGCTTACTTACCCGATTCGAGGACAGGTAGGATCTTGCATCCGATTTAAAGCCGTCTTCCCTATATATACGTCTGTCTGCCCCTGCATAGCCCTTTCTACTGTGGAATGAGTCCTAGGTACCTAGCCTCGATTTACGTCGCAAATAGCGGATAAGGCGCATCTGATCTTTCTTCTTCAGTGCCAGGCAAAAAGGAAAAGAGATAGCAATAAGAGCAGAGCTGGGGATGAATCTTTATCGACTTCCTTTTGAATAACTTGGATAACATTTTTTTTCCGATTATGGATATCTGAGATACATTGAGATCACCGAAAAATACAAAGAAAACTAGGAGAAGGAAGCTGCACCCAGCTCGATGAATCTGAAGCAGCAGACCTGCAAGACTCGGTCCTTATTTATTATTTCTCGGTTGAAAGAGAGGAGAGGAAGGGAGAAGCGAAAGCTGGATCGACTCTACTTTATAGTAGCTGTACTTTCCTTTTTCTTAGATTGGATTGAGGAAGAAGTGGAACTCCGATGAGAACGTAGTCTTGCTGCATCCCCTGAAGGAAAGAAATATACTGGATTTGACCTTAGCACAGGCGCTAATAATCATTCCAGAACAGGAACTCTAACTCATCAAGAAGAAAGAAGGAGTTTGATTACGCTACAACAGAAGGAGTTTATCCAGAGGTTTCAATAAACTGGCATAGCCCTTTTCTTTATCTTTATAAAGGAGTCCCCCTAGAGGGTGTAGGGTTAAATCCACTTCCTCAGCTCAACTAGCTAAGCTATCATAAACCTCAGCACAACTATTTGAATCGACATCAACCTGAAGAAAAGGGGCTTGAGGTCCCATAGCAAGCACCCGCACTAGGCGCCTAAGGGTCACATCGATCTCTCATTCATCTTGGGATCAACAGACTAGGTCGTCGATGGTCAACAGAAGACTTCTCAGGATTGAGCAATTGGATATAGAGAAATCACACTATATCTCTTCCTGGGTAGACATCTACCCTGACAAGGGCGTCGAAGATGCGAACCTCACGAGACTAAGGCTATCAACTTCTCGAGAGATTTCCTAAGTGCTCACGGATCCATTCTATTAGGGCGACCACTTTCCTTCTATTTGCCTCCGACACTGAACGATAGGCCAGACTATGCACGACCAGAGAGCTTGCGTGTCCTTTCCCTCAGTTGCCTTATTGGCTAGCTACAGAGGCGAACTCCTATCTATAATGGATAGATAAGAGAATTCCTAACTCGTCTTTTATAGTCAGTCCACTAGGAAAGAACTAAGAACTTCGAAGGCAAGTCATCTGGTATTCTTGCTGAACTCAAAAGCCAACTACCTTCTATCTCCTGGGCTCATCAACTGCTATAGAAAGAACTCTTAGCTTAGCTACTGAGCTACGAGGAGAGAAAGAGAATGAGTCTCCTTATCCTTCCTTTGTTCGGAATGGAATAGCGTGTCGGTCTTTAGTTCAAGGATTAGTCCCCTTCAAGCCGTCAAAAAAATCGAGCTAATATGTGATCATGACAGTACACTGATGCATAGGTCTTCTTTACGGCCTTTTGATCATGATGCATCATAAACGTGCCAATATGTGATCGGGGTGAGCGGTGGTTAGATATAGGGGCGGCTTCTAGGCTTGGATTGGAAGGAAGGGAAGGGCTTCTAAGCGTAATACCTGAACTAAGATCTCTTCTTTGCTGGAGGGTCCCACCCCCCTAGTAATTCCTCACAACAGTAGACAGAGGAGCTTATTTAGGCAGTGAAAAAGGCTTAATAGGTCCGGGCTAGGCTAAGTAAGTCAGTATCTCCCTTCTGCTGAAGACGTGGCCTGTGGAAGACCTTTACAGTCATTACTGATTTGAATCAGGAGGCTTAAGATAGCGAAGAAGGAATCTCAACGATAGTAATTTCAACCAAATAGAATGGGAGAATCAATGGTCTAATTTCTCTCTCTCTCAGCAGTCTTGCTGGTGGAAAGTAGTCTGGGAAAGATAAAGCTTCGTTCATAAAGGCTCCTGTCTATATACATAAAGAATTGGAAAGATGGAAAAGTGGTCAAAAAGAAGGAAAAAAATCATAGATCAAAGCATTGGGACTGAAAGAATTGGTTGAGAACCAGTATAAGGGAAGGGGAATAGATCAGAGGAAGCGGAAATGGAATCAAAGTAGGATAGATCAATAAGAAGGTTAGGAAGGAAAGAAAGGCCAATCGATAACGAAAGAGTGGATCAGCAATACGGATTGGGGCAGGTAATCCCCACGGGAAGATGAATGAGCCTAGTCCCAAGAGCCAACTCAAACTTATACTTTCCCACTTTCCCTGATAAAGGACATAAGCTAAGGGGAATTCCACATGCTTTCTCATGTTAAGGGGCTTTGAACTATCCCCTTTCTTTAGACGAGGGTATGGGAGAGCCGCTCTAGTCAATTGATTCCATCATTTTTACCCGCGAACTCCTACCACGTTCACTCCCCTAACTTAATGAGATTCTTTCCGTCTTGTCGGCCTATTCAAGAATTGTTAAGAGAATTCCTCGGATTCTAATATGGTTACTGACCCCGATTTACTATAATCTTTAAATAAGTGTGCATTTTATGCTTCTCCTCTCATTTCATATCGTATTTCTTCTACCGATTTCAGTTGTTCTGTCCTTCTTCGATTCCTCTAGGGATTCCCCTTGTAGCATTGATACCGACTTCCAGTTCACAGTGAAACACCTATCCTTCGAAGTCAAGTGTCTACCCTCTACCTAAAGGTCGACAAGTCCTCTACTAAATTTGGGATGCGAAGGAAATAAAGGGATTAGTCTGCTTCCTCTCAACAGTCTCGAGTTAGCTTCAAAGCTCTTTCACACCCTATCTAATGGATTAGCTGCTTCTGGCCGCTTCCCGATTCTTTGAAACTTATTAGCCGAGTCTGGCTAGTTAGCTTCCTATGGTGAGGTCTTGAAGAGCCTGACTCTTTTTCTGTGGATTCAATATCCGTCCTTGAATAAATTCCCAGACAAAGGTCAATCTCTATCCCGAAGCCTTTTTAGTGAGAGTCCGATCTAACTTCTTTCTTTATAGTTCTTTGCCGAGTAGCCAATTTATCCTTTTCCACACCGGTATAGCCCTATTAATGCTTGCCTTTCGGTCAGAAGCTGACTTCACTCCAAGGCCTTTAGTCGATTACCAAAGTGACTATCCCTAAAGTAAGGGGACCACCCCAACTACTAATATTTTGATTCTTCTGTCACTTCTTTCATTTCCGACTGAATCTTTTTGAGCTACTTTGTGCCCTTCTAACCTCTTACTCTTTCTAGCGCTTCGCTACTCTCCTCCCTTGACTTAGCTGTCAGTGAACTTATTTGATTGAAAGTGCTCTCCCTTGATCTTCGACTTTGCTTCTTTCGCTCCGAGACTAAAAGATGTACGAAAATCTGTAATCAAATATGCGACTAGCTTCAGTCTGTTGACCATCCTCCGATATAGGTTAAAGTCTGAAATCAGTCATGGATGGGTCTGACGAGAATCTTTCTTGGGCTAGATTCCCGCCCGGAACTCAGATTGAAAGAGAAATTTACTTAGAGTGATGGTATGTTTTCTAAGTGGATGGATCAATTTAAAGAAACTCTCATACATATTGAGACAGATAAACGTTAGTTTTGTCTTAAGCAATGAGGCCTTGTGGAACGTTTACTTTTTAGGTAAATATCCAAAAAAATAGACGGACTCTTTCCTGTCTCTCTTCAATGCCTTTGGAGTGCGGAAGGCTGTATGTAACTTGTCTTCTTCAGCCATCTTGATTTGATTATAGCCGGACGAACCATCCATGAACGTGAGAAGTTCGTGTCCCGTAGTGGAATCGACCATCAATTCTGTGATGGGAAGAGGCTCTGACAAGACCTTCGGACATGCTTGGGGAAGTCGACACAGACCCTAATCTGCCCATTTTTTTCCGAACGACCACGATGTTAGATAACCAACTGGTATAGATGCAGGGCTCAATAAAACCGGCCTTCTCCATCTTGTCGACTTCTGCAATGACGGGTAACTGCAAATCGGGGTTCATCCGTCTCTGAGCTTGCTTCACGGGTTTGGTCGATGGATCGATGGCGAGACGATGTACAGCTACTTTCGGATCGAGTCCTGGCATCTCATCATAGTTCCACGCGAAGCAGTCTCGATACTGCTTAAGTAGTGCGACTCTTCTTTTTCCTTTTCGGACAGGAGAGCGCTAACAAACGTAGGCCTGCGATCTTCGGAAGTTCCAAGCTCCACCTCGACAAGTTCGTCAACAGTGGCCTGTGTGCCTTCCTCCAATTCCCTAGGTGCCGGTTGCTCCTCTCTAAGAGTCTCATCATCGGAGGACTCTTTGTCTGAGCAGTTATCTGCTTCTGACCCTTCTTCGGCATATGCTGTTTCTTGTTTAAATGGGGCTAGCATAACTTCCCAGTCTGGGGCAAGGTTTTGCTCGAAGAGAGCCATGACCGGATCTGATACTGAGGAGGTGTCACTATCTTCGTTCTCCGTTGTTTCGACCACAGGTAGGTGGGTCTCCTAGCAGGGAAACTGCATGGTGAACTGTCACCGTCATCGTCCGAACCGGACGTGTACGAATGGATCGAGACCACGCATGTTTCAGCAACCCAAGTCGTTCGGTCTTTCTTGAGGTAGCTTCTGACCTGTTTTATCTGCATATCTCGAATGTACTCGGGGTAGCCGAGACCACGTGTGTCCGTGCGGTTTCCGCCCAGCCCTCGGCACTTATAAATATCCCATACATCATCGTACTGTTGCATTCGGTTCTTCGACCACGTAGCCCCTATTCCATTCTTTGTGAAGAGGGGGCTGCCAGGAGGCAGGCCGTATTGGAGGGCTTGTAGAGGCACTTCTTGATCGGACTTGTCGCTGATAGGACGGTTCCATTCGTACTCAACGAGGAATAAGTCCTTGTTGAGGAAGCCTTCGGACCTGTATCCGGGTAACATCTTTTTACGAGATTGCCTCCTGGTTGGCTTCAAATGTGAACAAAGAAGAGAACTTTCATCCCATTCTAAGTTACTTACTAAAGCTAAAGCAGTTATCAAAGATATTAGGCATCGGAGACCAGCTTAAAGCACTTGACTTTGGGCGAGACTTTCTCGATCAACTAACTCCCCATTTGATTCAGAAAGAAAGAAGCCTTCAACTATATGCATAATATGAAGTGAAAACAATTCTCAGTTAGAAGTCAATAAAGTGAAAGATAGGTTTGCGAAAGCTTGGCCCATTACTGTGTTAGGGCAAAGAGAGAGGAGAGCGGAGTTTAAAGTCGTTAGCAGGAATGGTATCCAGTCCAGGTCTACCAGAACGTGCAGAAGAAACCAAGTAAAGCCTATTTGAAATTGAAAAGGCTTCAAAGCAAAGAAAGAAGAAAAGTCAGGAATCCATTCAGTAAGAAAATCTTCTTCTATGTGCCCTTACCTTCCCCGGAAGTCCCTCCTTGCCTGGTTTGTTTAAAGGCTTTTGCTCGACGCAATAATCAAAAAGTAAAAAAAGCATTAAGTAATAAGTAAGAAAGAAAAAATCGTGAATCAAAAAGCGGGAAACTGAAACTCACCAAAACAAAGCGTCTACTCTGCTCTGGCTTCTTCTCTTCCTTTACTTTAGGAATAGAAAGATCTGCGTATCCAAAGGATCCGAAGGAGAAGAAGCCTTCATAAAGTAGGGCGTCAAATTATTCCTAAATGCTAAATGGAGGAAGAAAGGGAGCTCTTTTTACCTAAAGATAGTACACCTCCCCACGGATAGCTAGATCTGGCATTCATCTTTATCATACTGACTATCTTCTTTACACATAACCTCTGCTGGAAAGGCTATGAGGGGTCTACCCAGCCGTTACCTTCCTTTAAGAAAGTTCCTCGCATACTATACTAATTTATTTCATTTCTTCTCGGTCTTTGCAGTCTAGAGGGGTACTTATCCCTTCCCGACAGATTAGTAAATTACTGAATGTTCCAATGGTTGATGGTTTTGGGTGCAACTATTCCAAGAGAAAAGGGCAATGAAAATGTTCTAATAAGCTGCTTTCTTTTACACCTTGTGGAAGCATTATTCAAAGACAGTACCCCGAGCCGAGTCTTACCCCCCTATACTGATCAAGCTAAGCTAAGTAAGCTAAGTTCCGAGGTCTTGCATTTAAAGGGAGAAAAGCAAAAGCAAGTTCTCATTTCAAGCAAGGAAAGAATGACTCGAAAGTTCAAGAGAGGGAAGTTGAGTTGACTTCTTTTAACAGCTTTCCAGTCTCGTAGTACAAGACTTTAGATTCTATTTTGGGATATGTCTTTCAGTTAAGGATCTTCCTGAGAAACGGAGGCGAAGCGGATGTACACCTAATTTCACAGCTGAATGCCGCAAGCCAATTCTCCCCCCCTATAACTAGTTAGACTTGACTTTATGCGTTCCCCTGGTCAAGAGCAAGTCTGATCCAATTGATGTCAGTGACTTTATTAGCGGAAAATTGATTTCATTGAAAAAGCCCTATATAGTCAGGGGAAACTGCAGGAATTATACTTTTGATGTCAGGTTTATTAGCTAAAAAGCTTTCATCGAAAAAGAAGGTCTTTATGAAAGTATTCGACTAGAAGTAGCTCTATTGAAAGAAGGAAAATCGGAATCGGTTAATATAAATAGGCTGGACAAGCGCTTTCAGTCCTTTCGCTTTCCCTTTCTATCTCTCTAGATGGCGGGCCTTACTAATAGAAAGGTCAAATTGATCGCGTCATGTAGGAAGAAGAAGGTTCTAAATGAACTTAATAGTCTTTATTAGTCCGTCCCTTACTCCATTCCTTACTCATTTCCATTTCCCCCCTATTTGAATAAGGCTCTTTCATCCACAGATTCCATTGATTACGTATTGATGTTACCGTAGTTGGGTTCCGATCTGTCCTTGCTTTCAAGCTTGCTCTCCAGGTGGGTAAGGATATGCTCAACTATTCTCTCTATGCCCTAAGCGTTTAGATGGCCTTACTAAAAGAGATTTCCTCTCTTTCTCTCTTGAACTTGAAGGCGGGCTTAGGCCCCCTTCTATAGTAAGCCTATTCGCTTCGCTGCTCTATCCCGACATTGACTTTCTTGAGAAGTAGTTGAGACAAGAATTCAAGGAAAAAATGGCGTCTTTGACTTGGAAGGATTTGGACAGAATAAGGAAAGTCTGACGTGAGTGGAGTTATACGCACTAGTTCTACTTTGAAGATTGAACCGCTATCTTTTCCTATCTATCTTTAGTCACTCAATTGAGTAAGAAGTCAGATAATTTCGGAAAGAGACTTCTTTTTTGACTATTTGTCTTTTTCTAATTGACTTTCTGTACTTTAGTGCGGAAAGGAAGAGCTTGGAAACCTATATCTATATAGTCATCTCGGAGGGGGACCCTTTAACCTCTTAGTTAGACCTTCCTCCCTCAAAGAGCAAGTGGCTAAGAGCAAAGAGCTAACCGCTAACAGCTAGCAGCAGGACTAAGAGAGCAGATAATAGCTTAGGGAAGGTAACTCAGACATAATAGTTGATTTAACTTATAAGGAAGACCGCGTGGCGGGATCGCCCCAAATCAATAAGGCAGAAAATGCTTTCTATACTGTCTATCCGCTCTCAATCTCTCATCCCTGGATTCCTTGCCAACCAGAATGAATTCACCTTCTTTTTCAGGCAGGAGAAGGGCGGCTTCAATGGGAAAGGCCCGAAGAGTCGTGGCTCTAGTCAAAGAGGCGGAAGAGATGGCCCTACGAACCTCGGTGCTAGGAGAGGTTATGAAAGAGGCTCCACGATAACTATAAGAAAGGTCAGAGGCTCTGACAAGACCTTGGATTGATTGTCGGGAATCAAAGGTTGACTTAATTGATGCTCTCACTTTTCTCTCCTAACTAGGGTCGCTCGCTATCCCTTAGCTCCGAGAAGCCCATTGCTCAAACTTCTTTTCCCGAGCCTCTGGAAGACTGAATCTTTGTCACATACCTGCAAGAAAAAGTCGACCTGCGACCTTCCTCTAAAAGCTTCACTAAAAGAAGGAGGGATTCGAACTCCGGTGACCCAAATGATTGGACTAAGCCCAAACCTTTCTCTCCCAACACCATATACACAATTATCAGTCCAGTCGAATGCGAGCGGTAGATAGAGGTTAGGTAGACGTGAGAGCGAAAGCGAAATGAATTCGTCAACCCCGGGATTCTAGGAAGTTTTCTGAATTCAATATTCACATAAGAGAGGTAAAGAATGACGTCTAGTCACAGATTGTTCATTGACGAAATAGCGCCCAATAGTGCTTAGCCTTGAGTAGACCGAAATGGTCTCGCGAAGCCGGTCCACGTTGTTGAAGATGCTTTCTGTGATTGATTGATTCCGAGACATCTCTGACATCGATAGGTCATACTTCTCAGGGAGTAACCTTTCCAGGGCAGATACCGAACACCCATGATTCTATTTATACAACCCATTCTTTGATTTCTACTAATATTGACTCTTAGTCTAATCTCTCCCTCTTTCTTCAAAGATCAATTCATTCTGGTTTGATGAAAATGGGACCGATTCCACCTTTTCACGGAGACATCCGGTTAGCTAACTAGATGCTTAACACATTGACTTCTAAGATCGTTCTAACCTCTTCACGCTAAGAGAGATTGAAGACGAAGATTTTCTGACGCAGTGCGGGTGGAAGTCAGCTGATTAAGTAGGGATGGAAAAGACAGATAAAGGAACAACCCACCGGAAAGGCATACCTCAAGGAGCACCAATCTCCCCCGGCAAAGATCTATCTGCACGAAGCCGACCTATGGATAGAAAGAAAGATGCAGGAAATGAAATATGAAATCCAAATATGCTTTGGGAGTGTGAGATAGGCAGACGGGGAGTACGCAGCCGAACAACCGCAGGGGCTTCCAGCAGTGATAGTTGAACTAACCGGATAGCCGCCCAAAAAAACCTGGAGCTGACATAACAATTGAAATCGGAAATCAACGTCAGGTCCCGGCTATCCGAAAAAGGCAGACTGAAGCGGAGGATCACAAAATGCAACACAACAAGGGGCGAACCAAGCGCTTGCGCGAAGGAAAAAGCTAATCAATCAGAATTGAGACAGGGAGTAAAGGCGAAAGAGATATTTTCGAGCCTGCAAGCAGCAAGCAACAACGGCAGAAAAGCCGTTGCGCGCTAGCTTGTAGTTTAGGGGGTATAGTAGGGTTCCAAACCTTTCTAAAACTTTTCTAATAAGGTAAGCTTTTTGGAACCCTAGTTTTGGAGTTTTCCCCAACCTATACCTTACAAAAAAGGGGCTGTACTTTTTCAGCTGCATTGCACTGCCGCATAAACAATGGATCCGCTGGGCTGGATGAGCAACCTTCTATCTGGCCTCTGTACCAGTAGTAGAGTGGCTTGCTACTTGAAATCAGAAAAGGAAGCAAGGGTCCGAAGGAGGAACCCTCTTCTCTGGTAACCCGCCGCCGCATATTACGAAAAAGAGGGAGCGGAGAGACGGCACTATTATTGA